TATTATTGATAGGAATTCTCTTGTTAAGACCCTATGAATCAATTAAAACCTCAAATTCATACTAGAACCACGATGAGTCAATAAAACCTTGTCAAACTAAGTCCAAAAATTCCTTGAGTAAGAACCGTTGGCTCATCACTTATTCAATGAATAGACATAATGACTAAAAATATAAAGAAACCCTTAGACTTTGATCAAAATAAGCATAAATGAAATCGGAATTTGAAAGAATACAAATCTTTCAATTTATAACTTCTAAATATAACTCTTTGAAAACAAAAAATTAAAGTCCGGCCACGAGGTCTGAGTATTAAGTATGAATCATAGTTCTAATACTATGTAATCCATTTTACATATTCCGTGCTTCAGATACTATCATAAGATGAAAATATCCGACGAAGTAAAACCATCTCTAGCAAGATGACAGACTTATTCTCTGTACTACCCATAGGATCGATTATAATATAACAAGTCACACACTCATATTCCGGAAATACAGAAACAAATAAATTTCACGGTCGAACTAACAAAATAGAATGGGATAAAAATCAGAGAACTAAAAGCTTCACTTTGTATTGAAAAACTAGGTAATAGTTCTTGTGAATCTAATTCATTGAAATTCCGTCCAGTAAAATAGAAGAATTATAAATTTCCAAAATAATAGATAGGAATATCGCAAATAGAGCCATTGCAATACCCATAAAAGGAGTAGTTCCCCACCCAGGAGCTACTTTACCATATTCTGAATTCAAGGGTTTCAATAAATCCCCTACACTAGTTCGTCTTGAACCAGATCTAGAACTACTCTCAACGGTTTGTGTAGCCATAAATCCTATTTTATATTCATTGAGATCTGTTGACTTTGTATACCATTCCGTTGTAAATAAATGATCTTAGCATAGATCCATTGTGGTCTTCAAACTATATAATAATGGAAACAGCAACGCTCGTTGCCATCTTTATATCTGGTTTACTTGTAAGTTTTACTGGGTACGCCTTATATACTGCTTTTGGGAAACCCTCTCAACAAATAAGAGATCCATTCGAGGAACACGGAGACTAGTTGAAGCAATGAGCCTCCCAATATTCAATATTGGGAGGCTCATTGCTTCAATTGAAATAATGAAAAATCATTTTATCTTTTTAGTTGGAACTTTAGGCGGGTCTCGAAAAAAGATAGCGAAAAAAATTATTCCTAGAGTTGAGACTAAGAGGAATGTATAAACCAATGCTTCCATAGATTCGATCGTGGTTTACAATTATAGCTTCCATACCTGTTTATTTGAGATCGTCTCCCGGATAAAGAAAGAACAAGACAAGAGTCAAAGAAAAGACAGCGATTCAAATCAAGATTTATTCGGTAGCCTATGAATCAAATTACAAAACTAAAGACAAAAAATAACAAAACAATATTGTATCAGATTACTTGCCTTCTTGTAGTTGGATCTCCAAGTTTTTGGAATGCTCCAAATTCCACTTGAGCATCCAAATCTGGGTCAATACCAGCAAAAACATCCCTGAACAAGGTTCTAGCACCATGCCAAATGTGTCCGAAGAAGAAGAGCAGAGCAAACGAAGCATGTCCAAAAGTAAACCAACCCCTCGGGCTGCTACGAAAAACACCATCGGATTTCAAAGTAGCACGATCTAATTCAAAAATTTCACCCAATTGAGCACGTCTAGCATATTTTTTTACAGTAGCCGGATCACTATAACTGACTCCATTGAGTTCACCGCCATAGAACTCAACAGTTACACCTACTTGTTCGACACTATATTTCGATTCTGCCCTTCTAAAAGGAACATCGGCTCTAACAATTCCGTCTCCGTCTACCAAAACAACCGGAAATGTTTCAAAAAAAGTAGGCATACGACGTACATAAAGTTCACGCCCTTCTTTATCTCTAAAAATTGGGTGTCCTAACCAACCAACAGCTATTCCATCCCCGTTATCCATTGATCCCGCTCTGAATAATCCCCCTTTTGCCGGATTATTGCCGATGTAATCATTAAAGGCTAATTTTTCAGGAATTTTAGACCAAGCTTCAGATAAACTTTGATTTTCGGCTAACCCAGCACTAACTCTTCGATATATTTCTTGTTGGAAGTATCCTTGATCCCATTGATAACGAGTGGGACCAAATAATTCAATCGGGGTAGTTGCCGAGCCATACCACATAGTTCCAGCAACTACAAAAGCTGCAAAAAAGACAGCAGCGATACTACTGGAAAGGACGGTTTCAATATTTCCCATACGTAATCCTTTGTATAGACGTTGGGGCGGACGGACACTAAGATGGAATAGACCCGCCAATATGCCCAAGGTTCCTGCTGCAATATGATGAGAGGCTATTCCTCCCGGAACAAAAGGATCAAAACCTTCCACACCCCATGCTGGATTTACAGCTTGTACTCTTCCCGTTAGTCCATAAGGATCGGATACCCATATTCCAGGACCATACAATCCTGTTACATGAAATGCGCCAAAACCAAAGCACGCCACTCCTGAGAGAAATAAATGAATTCCAAAGATCTTGGGCAAATCCAAAGAGGGTTTTCCTGTACGTTCATCACAAAATATTTCTAGATCCCAATACACCCAATGCCAGATAGCTGCCAAAAAGCACAAGCCAGAAAACACAATATGTGCACCAGCCACACCTTCATAACTCCAAATACCCGGATTTGTTATAGTCCCCCCCGTAATACTCCAACCACCCCATGAATTGATTATTCCTAAACGAGTCATGAAGGGTATAACGAACATACCCTGTCTCCACATTGGATCAAGAACAGGGTCAGAGGGATCAAAAACAGCTAATTCATATAGAGCCATCGAACCGGCCCAACCAGCAACCAGAGCTGTATGCATTATATGGACAGAAATCAAACGGCCGGGATCATTCAATACGACCGTATGAACACGATACCAAGGCAAACCCATGGAAATACCCCTTATATCAATCAAAAATAGACTCTATGTAACTTTATTGCACTTTAAAAAACTATAGTATGGTCCTTACTTTTTTAGTGGATTATCTTGAGGAAAGGATTAATATTTGTTCTATATCTTTTATTAAGAATGTCTTTGAATAATAATAGAATAATTTTGTTCGTAGGAACAAAAAGAAGCAGATTTATTCTACACCCGATAAGTACCAATACGCAATGGTAGGGCGTTGATAGCATTTTATATGAGTAACTGCATATATATTTGTTCATCATCCAAGGGCCCCACTTGTAAGAATTTTCCTTTATTGATTCTATCTTCCTTTTTTATGAACTTCTTCAATCTATGGATAAAATATGATAAAAGACAAAATATTATTAAGACAATAAACCTATTTTTACGTTTTCACATCAAAGTGAGATATAATACTTAATTTTTCTTTCATTTAATGCCTATTGGTGTTCCAAGAGTACCTTTTCGAAGTCCTGGAGACGAAGATGCATTGTGGATTGACATATAGTGCGACTTGTCAGATATATTGGGTCATATGGTATTTCCCCGTTCTCTTTCCCGATCGAGATATCCTCCCTTTCGCCCAACAAAGATTGATTGAATTATCCAAAATTTGGAGCGTGAAATTAAGTACGATTAAATTTATTTTTTAAGGGGGTAGACAGATTAATATTAGCAATTAGAATAATTTATGGTTGGCTTGGTTCAAACAATAAAATGAATTATCCAGGCTCCGTTTAGAAAAAAACCAATAGGTAATATATCTATGATTTCTACTTAATATCATAATATCATATTCTATTTATATTATAGAATATTCGATTTATAATTTCTAATATAATAATATAATTTAAAGTTATCTAAAACTGTTAATAAATCGAGTAATATGATGAATGCATTGAATATTGAATATTATATTTGGCGGGAGATATGAAATAAATTAAAAAAGAAAGAAGTCATAGCAAAAAGACGTAGTATTGGGGCATTTGTCCTATATATGCAAATAAAAATCGGTCCGATCTTTACTCGGAGTAGAGCATAAACCTAAAAGAATTCAAGAAGACCATTCAGGAACAAGAAAATTACATCGTGATTTGGATTGGATTCCGATGAAACAATACATCAATGAGAAGTTAATCCGATAAGTTTATTTTTATTTATTTCTATTTATATATAGAAATTCTATTTACTATATTATAATTATATAATTATATATAAAAAGACCAAAACTCATATTTTTTTTATGAAAGAAAAAGCCCCTTTGTTACAAGTTATACAGAGCTTGCGATGACAAAAGAAAAAAAAATAAGAATCTACACATTGATTCTTGTTTTTTTCGCGATTTGTGTTGAACTGTATGCATCAAAAGATGCATGTACGGTTCCGAAGGGATACAATTTTATCTCAATCAACCGACTTTATCGAGAAAGATTACTTTTTTTAGGCCAAGGGATTAATAGCGAGATCTCGAATCAACTTATTAGTCTTATGGTATATCTCAGTATAGAGGATGATACCAAGGATCTCTATTTGTTTATAAACTCTCCCGGCGGATGGGTAATACCTGGATTAGGTATTTATGATACTATGCAATTTGTGAAACCAGACGTACAAACAATATGCATGGGATTAGCCGCTTCAATGGGATCTTTTATTCTGGTCGGAGGAGAAATTACCAAACGTCTAGCATTCCCTCACGCTTGGCGCCAATGAGTTTTTTATTTGATTTGAGAGAAAAAAGAAGACTATGCCTTCGCGATATATGAAATATAAATATTAAGTAATAATAGCATGGCACTTCGAATTCGATACGAGAATCTTTTTTTTTTTTTCAAAATCGTTCCATTCCATTATGTATCGAAAGAGTAGTATGAGATAAAAGGTCTTTACCATTTTATCTGATATATCAGGAGACCCATTTCAGCGTCACAAACTTTTTTGTTTTTACACCGAAAAACTCTTAACAATAATATATATATTATTTTTATGAAAGAATACAAAAAAAAATCTCTTTTTTTTTTTTTCAAATATAAAAAAAATTAAGTAAAAAAAAAAGAAACTTTGGGATTGCTAAATAACAGACGAAATTAATATATATATAAAGCAACGGAACCATCATAGTATATTTTTAACTATTCCAAAAGAAAGGGTGGTTGTTGGATCATTCACCTATGTGAATATGATAGACCCTATAATTTCTTTTCTATTTATTCGATGTAAGGTAGTTTATAGGTATAAAGGTAGTTTATAGGTATAAAAGTGAATTCCATTGTAGAGCCGTATGCAATGTGCAAAAGATGCCTGTACGGTTGTTCAATTCTATCTTTCTTTTTTCTTAATTTTCTTATTTTTCGCCTTTCATCATGCGAGATAGAATAATTATTTATTATGTTATATCATCAGGGTAATGATCCATCAACCTGCTAGTTCTTTTTATGAGGCACAGGCGGCAGAATTTATCCTGGAAGCGGAAGAACTACTGAAGCTTCGCGAAACCCTCACAAGGGTTTATGCACAAAGAACGGGTAAACCCTTATGGGTTATTTTCGAAGACATGGAAAGAGATGTTTTTATGTCAGCAACAGAAGCCCAAGCTCACGGACTTGTTGATCTTGTAGCGGTTAAAGAAAAAAGAAAAGGAATTTCGTACAAATATCCAATTTGAGATTTTATCTTCTTACCAGATTTAATACAATAGTCTATGAATCCATTAATATAAAAATGATTCATACTTATCCGGTTAGGATCGATCTAAACCAGCCCATTATGTATATGATTCAACATGCCAACTATTAAACAACTTATTAGAAACACAAGACAGCCAATCAAAAATGTCACGAAATCCCCCGCTCTTGGGGGATGTCCTCAGCGACGAGGAACATGTACTAGGGTGTATGTGCGACTCGTTCAGATCATGGACTAGGCCAAAAACAATTGATCCGGTATAAATGATCAGTACCAATGAATAGGATAGAATGAAGACCACCATTTACTATACGATACGAAAAATTAAATATAGATAAAAATCTAAAAAAGATCTATCATACCTTCTATTGTATTGTGATATCAAATTAATTTATGGTTGCCATTGGTACAAATCCAATCACTTACACTTTTAATTTAAGATGAGAAAGAATTCCCCATTGATAGCAAATGGTATTCATTAAGCAGGGAAATCCTATTTTATTTAAAAGCAGAATTAAAAGCAGAAAGATTATGCCCTTCCCTTTACCCTTCACTTTTGCAAGAACGGACTAACAGGGTCAGCTACTCAGCTAATCTTCATAATTAAATACCGTTACTGTATAAGTGGTCTCGTTGTGAAAGACCTATTACTGGATAATTATGGGTAGAGCCAAAGAGTGTGAACTGTACAAGTTAACAATAGCATTAATTAAATGAGGCTCCGGTGTATAGAGAGGACCTCACCGTTTAAGAAGTAACCATAGAAACGATGGAACCCACTATACCTATATTCTATTTACTACTTTTTTATTTACTATGTTTTTTTGATACCTAGTATCAATACAATTTCTTATTTTGAGGCGAGAAGCCTAGAAAAAAAGAAAAAATCGTGGTCGGGAAGGTTAGAGTAGCAAAAGCCATTGGAATTCTTATTTTATACATTGGAAGAATCCGTTTTGTTATTAATAGACTAGGAAAGGGAAAGGAAATAACTGAAAGAAAAGAAATCAATTAGTTATTCATCAAAGTTTCATTTATTCAATGACTAGAATTAAACGAGGATATATAGCTCGAAGACGTCGAACCAAAATTCGTTTATTTGCATCAAGTTTTCGAGGGGCTCGTTCAAGACTTACTCGAACTATTACTCAACAGAAAATAAGAGCTTTGGTTTCGGCTCATCAGGATAGAGGTAGGCAGAAGAGAGATTTTCGTCGTTTGTGGATCACTCGAATAAACGCAGTAATTCGAGCCAATAAACTATACTATAGTTATAGTAAATTAATACACCATCTGTACAAGAGGCAGTTGCTTCTTAATCGTAAAATACTTGCACAAATAGCTATATTAAATAGGAATTGTCTTTATATGATTTCCAATGAGATCTTAAAATAAGATTAAGGAGATTGAAAGAAATCAAATCCAGTGAAATGTTTTAAATGGAGTTCCCTGGCAAATGAACTTGGGAAAGTAGAGTAGAAATTAGTATGATAAAATAGGATATAATATGATAAAGTCATCGCAATGAACAAACACGTTCAATCAAAAAAAGATTTATTCTTCTTCCCCAATTCCTTTTTTTCTTACAACACAACAATAAAATTGGAATTTTCAGATTTTTTGAACAAACTGTCAATTTGCATTTGAATTCGGATTGGAATTTTATTTTGATTCAATTGAAGAAGAGCAAGCTTATTTATTTTTAATTCTAAGACCAGTAGTTCTAGGAGTCGACTCGCTTCTTTCCAACTCTTTCTCATTATTAAGAAAGGGTAACAAAGATAAAATACGAGCTTGTTTTATAGCAATAGTAATTAATCGTTGTTGTTTTAAGGTCAATCTATTCACCCGTCTAGATAATATCTTTCCTTGTTCACTAATAAATCGACTAATTAAACTCATGTTTCTATAATCAATTCGATCCCCCGATTGTATCGGGGGCAAACGCCTACGAAAAGATCGCTTAGATTTAAGAAAGAGTCGCTTGGATTTATCCATGTTTTTTTTATTCCTTGTCTCGAAAATCCTAATGCTATTTTGATCGAATCAAAAATGATTTCGAATTTCAAAATAGAATTGCTTTGTTTTGTTTATATTTAAATAAATATATGATCTGTTATATATAATATGTCGTTTTTCGTCTTCCTTGGAATAGAAGGCGGACACGCAAGCGATCGCTTCGATCTATTTCTTTATCTCCCCGTGAATCGTATGTTTGTAACAAGAGGGACAGAATTTTCTCAATTCCAATCGACTAGGCGTATTATGTCGATTTTTTTGAGTAATATATCGGGAAATGCCCATTGATTCCTTATTAACACGGTTTCGAACACAACTGGTACATTCCAAAATAATCGTTATTCGGGCATCTTTACTCTTGGCCATGAACCTCCTTTGGATTTTTGATTGACTCAACTCTTCTATCTTTCTATTTTCCGATCCGAAGCGAAGAAGAAGAAAGGAAGGAAAAAAATAGAAGTTGCTAACTTAAAATCCAATTATGAAAGATTTCGTTGCAATCTATCAATATAGTAATAATAAGTAATATAATGATTTCTAACTATGATATTTATAATTTATAATCGCTGTACAGTATTTAAATTTTCTTTTTCATTGAATTTTCTTGTATGATATTGTTGCCATGCCACAACTATTCCATTTTCTTTCTCACTCTATTATTAATTAATTTAATTTTGGACCTGGAAACCCGAGTTCTTAGTTTAACTAGGGTGAACCCGCTTTTATTCTTTTTATTTTCGAATTTATTTTAATTATAAAAAAAAAAGAAGAAAAGAAGAGTAAGGGGGGGATTAGTCACAGATATTTGATTGTATCTCTAATTTTATTCATCCCTTCCTATCTCAATTACTATAATGAAAAAAAAGGGAATATCAACGCATCTGGAAATAAACGATTGATCTCTATCAATAAACCTGCTAAAGACCCAAACCATAGAGTACTTACTACCGGTGCCACGGAAAGGTATGTTTTTAGATTTCGCATTTAAAATCCTCCTTCTTTGTTATTTATTATTGTAATTTTATTACAATTTGTAATACATAATGCTATTACATATATGACCAGATGTGTATATGTAGTTAATGACTGACACTTGGATTTGTACGCAGAATCCCTAATGCAAATTAAAATGTATAACTTGAAATGTACAACGATTCAGTACAGTAGATATTCCTTTTCTTAAAAGAAAAAAAAATACGTCCCTTTCTGTCTGAGAATTCCCGAAAAATATTCATTTTTTTACGGCGAGTTTCATATTTCTTTAGTACGTATATAATATAAGTCTATTATTATATGTTATATGATATGAGATTAACAAAAAAAAATAAGAAATGACAAGATAATTGGGTATAGCATTGAAAGAAATAAAGATGTGGAAAACAAGACAGGGATTCTCTACAATACTACTGTAGGCCAATTCAAAGGGATGTAGCGCAGCTCGGTAGCGCGTTTGTTTTGGGTACAAAATGTCACGGGTTCAAATCCTGTCATCCCTACCTATTACTTATCTTATGAACAGTAACGAGGGGTCATTGAGATTGATTAAAATTGGCTATACAAAATCAATCTTTAATTTTCTTATTTACGATAGTATATATATCCAAGACGAGTTAGGTCACAAAATATTTTTTGTGATAATAAAGCGCTCTTAGTTCAGTTCGGTAGAACGTGGGTCTCCAAAACCCGATGTCGTAGGTTCAAATCCTACAGAGCGTGATTAGATTCTTGTTATTTGTTAGGTCGAAAATAGGACTGAAATAATTGAACAGCAATCTGAATTTGACCTCCTGTAGATTAAAGAAAGTAGGAGGTCAATCAAAAAAAAAGGAGATATTAATTACTCAAAGGTCCAATTGATCACCACGTCTATATTGTAAATATGCAGTTACGAATAATCCAGCCAAAGTAATAGGAATTAGACCTAAGACGATTCCAAATAGAAAAACTTCAATCATTTCAATTTCTTTGAAAGGTGAAAAGGAGAGGTAATATCTATCCTTATATATTAATCGGTATTACCCATGAATCTCAATGACCAAGAATTGAAAATGGACACGGCAAAAAACTATAGAATATATGAACTACCACAGAAGAATCTTTTTTATGAATTGTTCATTCAATTAATTTCAAATAAGTCGTATCTTGTTCAGACCGATAAATAGAGCTGAGGTTATAGTCAAAGCTGCTAGTAGAAAACCGAAATAACTAGTTATAGTAGACATGAAGGGACTAAATGAAATATCTTCTTTTTATACATATGTTTATAAAGCACTTCCCTAAATTTCAATTTTTGAAAGAAAAGAGACGAAGATAAACAAAAATACCAATTGAAAA